ATAAATATATATATATCTATTATACAAAGTTTTTTCATTAATGTATGTATATAATAAACACTATTAAATTTAAATAAGATCATTAGACATACCTCGAAGAATCCCATTTTTATACCTCCTAACTCTACTGCGCCGTGTATATATTACACTCTAAACATCCATCTAGCATATGTATAGAAGTCTATACTTACTGAGGTCCATCATATATTTACAGAAGAGACTACACATTATATATGTAAACAACCCTCTTTTATAAAATAGATAGATAAATATAACAATTAATATATAAAATAGCCTTTATTAATAAATTTATATTTTGAGTATGAAAGTTATATTAATTGTATTTAATACAATTATATATATATATATACATTCGAACACTAATATGAATATAACCATTTTTATGATCAAAAAAAAAGCTCCTCTATTGCTCAATTTTATTTTACACTTTTATTAAATCAAATTATTAAAATCAGCCAAATTTTCTAAAAGGCTATTTTACCTAACCTTAATAAAAGCTATTTATAAAAATGAAAAAAGCAGATAGACATACTTATACTTATAATTTATGACCCGAAACCCTTTTCACCTAGTAGAATTTAGTCCTTGACCTCTCACTGGATCCTTAGGCGCCATATTTTTAACTCTAGGTATAACATCATGATTTCATAATCACGGAATCATTACTATATGTGTAGGCCTATTCTTAATTATTATAACTATACTTCAATGATGACGAGACATTATTCGAGAAAGAACTTTCCAAGGATACCACACTATAAAAGTTTCCCTAGGTATGCGTCTAGGTATAATTCTTTTTATTACCTCCGAAGTATGTTTTTTCTTCGCTTTTTTCTGAGCTTACTTTCACAGGAGCCTAGCCCCTAACACCGAAGTGGGTGCTTGTTGACCTCCAATTTACATTAACCCTTTAAACCCTTTTCAAGTACCTCTACTAAATACAGCAATTCTCCTAGCATCGGGAGTTACCGTCACTTGAGCCCACCACTCATTAATATATGGTAACCACAAAGAAACCACCCAATCAATAATTCTTACTATTATTCTAGGAATTTATTTTACAATCCTACAAGCCCAAGAATATGAAGAAACTTCATTTTCCATTTCAGACAGGGTATACGGGTCAACTTTTTTTGTTGCCACCGGATTTCACGGGCTACATGTTATAATTGGCTCCATATTTCTTCTTGTCTGCTTAGTACGAATCCTATTTCACCACTTCTCAACAAACCACCACTTTGGGTTTGAAGCTGCCGCCTGATACTGACATTTTGTAGACGTTGTATGACTAATCTTATACACATGCATTTATTGATGGGGCTCATAATATAACCCATAAGGTATTATACTTTATTTATTAGAAGATATGATTTGCAATCATAAAGAAAGAGAACTCTTTAACACCATATTTTTAACCAAATCAGTGAAAAGCCAAACAAGAGGCATTTAACTGTTAATTAAAAAATTGTAATTCTATTACTTCACTGGCAACACTGCGCCGGAATGAACGGATTATATTGATGTTATAAATTATAAGGTTAACCTTCTGTGTTTATGATAACTATAATTACCTATCTATCTATCCTGTTGATTGTAAACTTAGTTCTACTAACTGTAGGTTTAATTATTAATAAACGATCTTATATAGATCGAGAAAAAAATTCACCCTTCGAGTGTGGTTTTGACCCTTCAATTTATACTCGAGCCCCATTCTCTATACGTTTTTTTCTTTTAGCTGTAATCTTCTTAATTTTTGATGTAGAAATTATTCTACTTATACCTTTAACAATAAATATCATAAAATCTAATACTCACTGGCCAATATCTAGATCTGTTAGATTTTTAATAATCTTATTATTAGGACTATTCCATGAATGAAATCAAGGGTCATTAAATTGAATAAAATAACTATCATTCTAAACTATATGCGATGACTGTTTTCTACAAACCATAAAGATATTGGCACATTATATTTTATCTTTGGTATTTGAGCAGGACTATTAGGAACTTCTTTGAGGTTAATAATCCGTACTGAACTAGGACAACCAGGCTCACTACTAAATGATGATCAACTTTACAATGTAGTAGTTACTGCCCATGGATTTATTATAATTTTTTTCTTAGTAATACCTATTATAATTGGAGGATTTGGTAATTGATTAGTACCTTTAATACTAGGTGCCCCAGATATAGCATTCCCACGTATAAATAATATAAGTTTCTGACTTCTTCCCCCCTCCTTAACGCTACTATTAGCCTCTTCAGCTGTTGAAAGGGGAGCCGGAACAGGCTGGACCGTCTACCCTCCTTTATCTAGAAATCTATCGCACGCCGGTCCTTCTGTAGACCTCGCTATTTTTTCACTTCACCTAGCCGGGGTCTCATCTATTCTAGGAGCAATTAATTTCATCACAACTATTTTAAATATACGATGAGAAGGATTGCAAATAGAACGTTTACCCCTTTTCGCCTGATCTGTCTTTATTACTGCAATCCTACTTCTTTTATCACTACCAGTTCTAGCAGGAGCTATTACCATACTATTAACCGACCGAAACTTCAACACAACTTTTTTTGACCCGAGGGGAGGAGGAGACCCTATCCTATACCAACACTTATTTTGATTCTTCGGGCACCCAGAAGTTTATATTCTAATTTTACCCGCTTTCGGAATTATTTCTCACATTGTCTCACATCACTCTTATAAAAAAGAAATTTTTGGAGCCCTAGGAATAATTTACGCTATATTATCTATTGGCTTATTAGGATTTATTGTTTGAGCCCACCACATATTTACAGTAGGGATAGATGTAGATACCCGTGCTTACTTTACATCAGCTACAATAATTATTGCCATTCCAACAGGAATTAAAGTATTTAGATGGCTAGCTACAATTTACGGGTCTCCTGTTAAATACAACACCCCAATACTTTGGGCTCTAGGATTTATTTTTCTATTTACAGTGGGGGGATTAACAGGCATCATTCTATCAAACTCTTCCTTAGATATTATACTTCATGATACATACTATGTAGTTGCTCATTTCCATTATGTCTTGTCCATAGGTGCAGTATTTGCTCTTTTTGGAGGATTTAACCACTGATACCCATTAATTACAGGGTTAACATTAAATCAACAATGAACTAAAGCCCACTTTATAACAATATTCCTTGGAGTTAATGTAACYTTCTTTCCTCAACACTTCTTAGGTTTAGCAGGCATGCCCCGACGATACTCAGACTATCCTGACTGTTACACCAAATGAAACATAGTTTCATCAATAGGGTCACTAATTTCACTAACCAGAGTTCTATTTTTTATCTTTATTGTTTGAGAAAGAATAATCTCACAACGAACTGTTATTTGATCTAACCATATAACAACCTCCCTAGAATGAGATAACCGACTACCTGTTGATTTCCATAGATTACCTGAAACAGGAGCCCTATACAATTAAATATGACCTACTGAGGACAACTAGGATTCCAAGACGCTTGTTCCCCACTAATAGAACAAATTATTTTTTTCCATGACCACGCTATATTTGCAATTATTATAGTACTAACCATAGTAATATATATAGCAATAATTCTCATAACCAACAAATTTTCTTGTCTTAACATCACCGAAAGACAAAAAATTGAGACCATTTGAACTATTGCCCCAGCCATAATTTTATTATTCTTAGCAATACCATCTTTACGACTACTTTATCTTCTAGATGAGACAAATAACCCCTTAATCACAATTAAAACAATAGGGCATCAATGATACTGAAGCTATGAATACTCAGACTTTATAGATATTGAATTTGACTCTTATATAATCCCTACTAATGAATTAGATTTAGGAAATTTTCGATTATTAGAAACTGACCACCATTTAATTTTACCTATAAAAACTAACACCCGAGTTATTGTATCCTCAGCTGATGTAATTCACTCCTGAACAGTCCCTTCTATAGGAGTCAAAGTAGATGCTGTCCCGGGGCGATTAAATCAATTAATATTATACCCGAGTCGACCAGGCATTTATTACGGACAATGCTCAGAAATCTGTGGAGCCAATCACTCCTTTATACCTATTACCTTAGAAATTGTTAATATAAATTACTTTATTAAATGATTAAATTTAATAAACGAATAGAAAAGTTAGTTAATTAATAACATAAAATTGTCAATTTTAAATTACTATACTTACTAGTACTTATCATATGCCACAACTATCTCCTATCAATTGATTATTTCTATTTATTATGTTCTGATCTATTATAACTATAAACACATCTATCATATGATGAAATACTAATAACTTATACACCATTAACAAAACAAGAAAATCAAGTATAAATATTAAATATAAATGATAGTATGATAGTAGACATCTTTTCCTCATTTGATGACCATAACTCAACCTTATTCTCAGCACACATAATAACATGGACACTATCCTTATGATCTTTATTTTTTATTAACTCTTCTTACTGAATTAACCAATCAAATCTAGAAAATATTATAAACCTTCCCAAACAATCCATTAATATTCAAGCCACACGATCCTACAGAATAAACCTAGGAGGATTTAGATTACTAATCTCCTCTTTATTTATCACTATCATTAATTTTAATATATTAGGATTAATACCTTACGTATTCAGCACTACTAGACATCTAGCAATAACTTTCACTCTAGCTCTTCCGCTTTGGTTATCTTTAATCATCTCATCATATAACAATAACCCTTACTCTAGATTAGCATTTATAATGCCTTTAGGTACCCCAACTTTTTTAATACCATTCCTCCCTATTATTGAAACACTAAGAATATTAGTACGACCTATTACACTTTCTATCCGATTAGCAGCTAATATTAGAGCAGGGCATATTATCTTAACACTAATTGGAGATTATCTAGCAGTATCCTTACTCTCTAATAATTACATAATCTTAACACTAATTATAGGAGTTCAAATTGGCTACTTTATTTTCGAAATTGGTATTGGTATTATCCAAGGATACATTTTCTCTTTACTAATCACACTATACACAGATGACCATCAATAGATATAAATATTTTTTTAAAAACTATACTCAAAGACATTACTATCACCTTAACACCTTCAACGTTATGCTCTATATTAAGCTATTTAAGTATATCAAAACTAATTATATTATATAATTATTTTCTCAATGTAAGTGAGACACATTAATTATGTTAAATTTTGTTATTCATCCCAGGAGCAGCTTCCACTACCCCTACTATGTTACGACTTATCTTATTTTCCAACAAGAGCGACGGGCGATATGTACGCATTATAAAACCTAATTCATAAAAACCCACTACTTTAAAACCTTTATTACTACCAAGTCCAACTTCATAAATAAATTACACTATTTAATCTGATTAAATATTATAAATTGTAGCTCACTTTTAAACCTTTCTTATTAACTGCATTTTGACTTGACATCATAACCAAATCGTTATTAAGTTTTTTACAAAATTTTTACAAAATAAACTGACGACAGCAATACACAAACTGTTTACAATTCAAAAAAAAGTAAGTATAAATTGAGGATTATCAAATTAATAAGCAAACTCCCCTAGAAGGATATATAACACCGCCAAGCCTTTTAAATTTCAGACATACAAATAATATAATATTGTCCATACTACTTAAGTAAAAATTTTTAAGATAAAGAATAATAGGGTCTCTAATCCTAGTTTATACAAACCTTATTTTCAAAGAATTTATATTAGAACCATTTAGTTAATTACAATAATTAAATTTTACCTACAATTACTATACTCATTAGTTCTAACAAATTTAAACTTAATACTTTATTTTATACTATATAAATATAAACTTAAAGTATAGGTATAACCGCAGATGCTGGCACCAATTTAACCACCTTTAAATACATTAACTATATCAAACTTTCATCCATTGTACAATAATAAATACTGCGTAGCCTATTACTATCATCCTAATAAATACTAATGACACAAGTCACCAATTAATAAGTATTAAACTAAAAAAATTAGTAACATATATAAACAAACCGATTACACAACAAAAACCTAACATATATAAAATTAGCTATAGCTTATATTATAACCAAAGCCAAATTAAAATCAAAAAATTAATTATTTAACTTAAGACAAACTTAATAGCATTATACCCACACCTACTCTGACAAGTCTTAACATAATTCATGTTTCCTAAAGTTTGCAACTTAATATTTTTTATAAACTATAAGACACACACACACTTACGCATATAAACTAAACGATACACGTACTACAAAAAAAGGTAATGAACCTATCCCTCAAACTCCAAAAATTTGCGTGCTCCTACACTATATTGTATTATTATTCACTACACAAAGTTTTTTCATTAATGTATGTATATAATAAACACTATTAAATTTAAATAAGATCATTAGACATACCTCGAAGAATCCCATTTTTATACCTCCTAACTCTACTGCGCCGTGTATATATTACACTCTAAACATCCATCTAGCATATGTATAGAAGTCTATACTTACTGAGGTCCATCATATATTTACAGAAGAGACTACACATTATATATGTAAACAACCCTCTTTTATAAAATAGATAGATAAATATAACAATTAATATATAAAATAGCCTTTATTAATAAATTTATATTTTGAGTATGAAAGTTATATTAATTGTATTTAATACAATTATATATATATATATACATTCGAACACTAATATGAATATAACCATTTTTATGATCAAAAAAAAAGCTCCTCTATTGCTCAATTTTATTTTACACTTTTATTAAATCAAATTATTAAAATCAGCCAAATTTTCTAAAAGGCTATTTTACCTAACCTTAATAAAAGCTATTTATAAAAATGAAAAAAGCAGATAGACATACTTATACTTATAATTTATGACCCGAAACCCTTTTCACCTAGTAGAATTTAGTCCTTGACCTCTCACTGGATCCTTAGGCGCCATATTTTTAACTCTAGGTATAACATCATGATTTCATAATCACGGAATCATTACTATATGTGTAGGCCTATTCTTAATTATTATAACTATACTTCAATGATGACGAGACATTATTCGAGAAAGAACTTTCCAAGGATACCACACTATAAAAGTTTCCCTAGGTATGCGTCTAGGTATAATTCTTTTTATTACCTCCGAAGTATGTTTTTTCTTCGCTTTTTTCTGAGCTTACTTTCACAGGAGCCTAGCCCCTAACACCGAAGTGGGTGCTTGTTGACCTCCAATTTACATTAACCCTTTAAACCCTTTTCAAGTACCTCTACTAAATACAGCAATTCTCCTAGCATCGGGAGTTACCGTCACTTGAGCCCACCACTCATTAATATATGGTAACCACAAAGAAACCACCCAATCAATAATTCTTACTATTATTCTAGGAATTTATTTTACAATCCTACAAGCCCAAGAATATGAAGAAACTTCATTTTCCATTTCAGACAGGGTATACGGGTCAACTTTTTTTGTTGCCACCGGATTTCACGGGCTACATGTTATAATTGGCTCCATATTTCTTCTTGTCTGCTTAGTACGAATCCTATTTCACCACTTCTCAACAAACCACCACTTTGGGTTTGAAGCTGCCGCCTGATACTGACATTTTGTAGACGTTGTATGACTAATCTTATACACATGCATTTATTGATGGGGCTCATAATATAATTTATTAAGTGGCCGAATTTTAAGCACTAGACTTTTAATCTAGATAATGATTTTAATATTAATCCTTAATAATTTTAAGCCACATAAACAAGAAATGATGTATCATATATGATTTCGGCTCATACTTAGATGTTTTAACATCCCTGTTTATATTACAAAGGTAATTAGGAATAAAATAAAGCTGCTAACTTTATTTTGAGCAACTCGTATTGTTCTACCTTTTATGAATAACAAATTTTTTCCTTCTAACTTCTTATTTATTATAATTATAATTATAGGAACTATACTATCCCTTTCATCCTCACACTGATTAACCATATGAGTAGGTTTAGAACTAAACTTAATAGGATTTTTACCTTTAATAAATATTAAAGGTAAAATGTTAGAAGCAGAAGCCTCCATAAAATATTTTATTATCCAAAGGATAAGCTCTAGAGTACTTATTATCTCATCTGTAATAATATACAATCTAAATCTATCTTGATACTCAATATTTAGAAATAATACACTTAGGATTATAATATTAATATCTTTAATTATAAAATTAGGAGGTGCTCCAATACACTTCTGACTCCCTAGAATCACCAAGCAAATATCATGAAGAATTTTATTTCTAATACTCACCTGACAAAAAATTGCACCATTATTTATAACAAGAATAATAAACTCTAATCTCACTATAATTATGTTAATTTCAGTAATATCAACAATTATAGGAAGAATTATAGCCCTCAACCAAACTAATATCCAACTAATTATAACATACTCATCAATTTCACATTTAGGTTGAATACTATCTACAATCTCTACAAACAGCTCACTCAGCCTAATCTACTTTATTAATTACATTATAATTTCTATACCGTTAATAAATATACTTAGAATATCTTTAGGAAACCATTTATTTATATTAACACAAAAAAATAAATCAAACCAAATCATTACCATCTCCCTAATCTTATCCCTAGGAGGATTACCCCCCTTACTAGGTTTTATATCTAAACTAATTATCCTTATCTCCCTAACTGAGATAAAAATAATTATATTAACTTTATTTTTACTTATAGGGACCCTTATTAGCCTCTATTTTTATTTAAACATATCTCTAATACTAATAATTAAATCTTATAAAATACTAAACAACCAAAAACCTAATAAAATATACAATATTATTATTTCATTTAATTTATTAAGAAGACTTATCATTTACCCCTTAATTATTATATATATTAAATATGCGATGACTGTTTTCTACAAACCATAAAGATATTGGCACATTATATTTTATCTTTGGTATTTGAGCAGGACTATTAGGAACTTCTTTGAGGTTAATAATCCGTACTGAACTAGGACAACCAGGCTCACTACTAAATGATGATCAACTTTACAATGTAGTAGTTACTGCCCATGGATTTATTATAATTTTTTTCTTAGTAATACCTATTATAATTGGAGGATTTGGTAATTGATTAGTACCTTTAATACTAGGTGCCCCAGATATAGCATTCCCACGTATAAATAATATAAGTTTCTGACTTCTTCCCCCCTCCTTAACGCTACTATTAGCCTCTTCAGCTGTTGAAAGGGGAGCCGGAACAGGCTGGACCGTCTACCCTCCTTTATCTAGAAATCTATCGCACGCCGGTCCTTCTGTAGACCTCGCTATTTTTTCACTTCACCTAGCCGGGGTCTCATCTATTCTAGGAGCAATTAATTTCATCACAACTATTTTAAATATACGATGAGAAGGATTGCAAATAGAACGTTTACCCCTTTTCGCCTGATCTGTCTTTATTACTGCAATCCTACTTCTTTTATCACTACCAGTTCTAGCAGGAGCTATTACCATACTATTAACCGACCGAAACTTCAACACAACTTTTTTTGACCCGAGGGGAGGAGGAGACCCTATCCTATACCAACACTTATTTTGATTCTTCGGGCACCCAGAAGTTTATATTCTAATTTTACCCGCTTTCGGAATTATTTCTCACATTGTCTCACATCACTCTTATAAAAAAGAAATTTTTGGAGCCCTAGGAATAATTTACGCTATATTATCTATTGGCTTATTAGGATTTATTGTTTGAGCCCACCACATATTTACAGTAGGGATAGATGTAGATACCCGTGCTTACTTTACATCAGCTACAATAATTATTGCCATTCCAACAGGAATTAAAGTATTTAGATGGCTAGCTACAATTTACGGGTCTCCTGTTAAATACAACACCCCAATACTTTGGGCTCTAGGATTTATTTTTCTATTTACAGTGGGGGGATTAACAGGCATCATTCTATCAAACTCTTCCTTAGATATTATACTTCATGATACATACTATGTAGTTGCTCATTTCCATTATGTCTTGTCCATAGGTGCAGTATTTGCTCTTTTTGGAGGATTTAACCACTGATACCCATTAATTACAGGGTTAACATTAAATCAACAATGAACTAAAGCCCACTTTATAACAATATTCCTTGGAGTTAATGTAACYTTCTTTCCTCAACACTTCTTAGGTTTAGCAGGCATGCCCCGACGATACTCAGACTATCCTGACTGTTACACCAAATGAAACATAGTTTCATCAATAGGGTCACTAATTTCACTAACCAGAGTTCTATTTTTTATCTTTATTGTTTGAGAAAGAATAATCTCACAACGAACTGTTATTTGATCTAACCATATAACAACCTCCCTAGAATGAGATAACCGACTACCTGTTGATTTCCATAGATTACCTGAAACAGGAGCCCTATACAATTAAATATGACCTACTGAGGACAACTAGGATTCCAAGACGCTTGTTCCCCACTAATAGAACAAATTATTTTTTTCCATGACCACGCTATATTTGCAATTATTATAGTACTAACCATAGTAATATATATAGCAATAATTCTCATAACCAACAAATTTTCTTGTCTTAACATCACCGAAAGACAAAAAATTGAGACCATTTGAACTATTGCCCCAGCCATAATTTTATTATTCTTAGCAATACCATCTTTACGACTACTTTATCTTCTAGATGAGACAAATAACCCCTTAATCACAATTAAAACAATAGGGCATCAATGATACTGAAGCTATGAATACTCAGACTTTATAGATATTGAATTTGACTCTTATATAATCCCTACTAATGAATTAGATTTAGGAAATTTTCGATTATTAGAAACTGACCACCATTTAATTTTACCTATAAAAACTAACACCCGAGTTATTGTATCCTCAGCTGATGTAATTCACTCCTGAACAGTCCCTTCTATAGGAGTCAAAGTAGATGCTGTCCCGGGGCGATTAAATCAATTAATATTATACCCGAGTCGACCAGGCATTTATTACGGACAATGCTCAGAAATCTGTGGAGCCAATCACTCCTTTATACCTATTACCTTAGAAATTGTTAATATAAATTACTTTATTAAATGATTAAATTTAATAAACGAATAGAAAAGTTAGTTAATTAATAACATAAAATTGTCAATTTTAAATTACTATACTTACTAGTACTTATCATATGCCACAACTATCTCCTATCAATTGATTATTTCTATTTATTATGTTCTGATCTATTATAACTATAAACACATCTATCATATGATGAAATACTAATAACTTATACACCATTAACAAAACAAGAAAATCAAGTATAAATATTAAATATAAATGATAGTATGATAGTAGACATCTTTTCCTCATTTGATGACCATAACTCAACCTTATTCTCAGCACACATAATAACATGGACACTATCCTTATGATCTTTATTTTTTATTAACTCTTCTTACTGAATTAACCAATCAAATCTAGAAAATATTATAAACCTTCCCAAACAATCCATTAATATTCAAGCCACACGATCCTACAGAATAAACCTAGGAGGATTTAGATTACTAATCTCCTCTTTATTTATCACTATCATTAATTTTAATATATTAGGATTAATACCTTACGTATTCAGCACTACTAGACATCTAGCAATAACTTTCACTCTAGCTCTTCCGCTTTGGTTATCTTTAATCATCTCATCATATAACAATAACCCTTACTCTAGATTAGCATTTATAATGCCTTTAGGTACCCCAACTTTTTTAATACCATTCCTCCCTATTATTGAAACACTAAGAATATTAGTACGACCTATTACACTTTCTATCCGATTAGCAGCTAATATTAGAGCAGGGCATATTATCTTAACACTAATTGGAGATTATCTAGCAGTATCCTTACTCTCTAATAATTACATAATCTTAACACTAATTATAGGAGTTCAAATTGGCTACTTTATTTTCGAAATTGGTATTGGTATTATCCAAGGATACATTTTCTCTTTACTAATCACACTATACACAGATGACCATCAATAGATATAAAACATAATAATTTTTATATAAATTAAAAATAAAAAATTATGATCATAAAAACAATTATATAACAATTAAACATTAATATCAACCAATGCTCTAAAATCTTTAAAAAAAGCTTATTAAAATTAAAAATACCTTGTCCCCCTATAACTTCAAATCAACCCATATCCACTACCTTTAACCTTCTATTACTAATTAATTTTAATCTCCCTAGCGCAGGGTAACAAATAAAACTAGACAAAAACCACATTCTTCTGTTAATAAAATTTAATTTACCAAATTTTATAATAATAAACCCCCTATCCCAAAAACCAAAAGAAAATAACAAACTTATAATAATTAATAATGGGACAATTAACTTTATAAATAAAGGTAAAAAAAATTCTATCCTAAAAAAACAAAATAAACCTTGAAACACAAAACCGCCCCATAAAGCCCCTATTACTAATATTCTTATAGGAAAAATTATTTTTATATCATTATCACTAATATTAGTATAACACTCAGAACTCTCATTACACCAAACAGTATAAAAAGAAAAACGTATAGAGTACAAAACAGTTAAACACACACCAAAAATCCCTAAAATAAAAGTCACCATATTAAAACCGCCCCTAATCAAACCTTCAATAATTAAATCTTTAGAATAAAATCCAGCAAGAAAAGGCATACCACATAAAGCCATATTTGAAATATTTAAAAACATAGTAGTCACAGGTAATAATTTAGACACATTTTTAATCTGACGAACATCTTGTTTACCCCTAAAACAATGAATAATATTACCACCACACATAAATAATAAAGCCTTAAATATAGCATGAGTGTATAAATGGAATAAAGCTAATATGGGTAAACCTAATCCCAAAGATATTATCATAACACCTAATTGCCTAAGAGTTGACAAAGCAATAATTTTCTTCATATCGTACTCATATAAAGCACACACCCCAGATATAATAGTAGTCAAAATAGAAATATAAACCATAAAAACACTAAACCAATAATAACTGTTTAAATAACTAAAAAAACGAATAAATAAAAAAACCCCAGCAGTCACTAAAGTAGAAGAATGGACTAACGCTGACACAGGGGTAGGGGCAGCTATAGCAGCAGGAAGCCAACTTCTAAAAGGAATCTGAGCACTTTTAGTTATTCCTGCAACTATAATAAACAAATTTACATAAATAAACCCATAAAAATCCCACAAACATAGTATATTTCAATGACCCAATACAATGATTATTGAAATAGACCCTAAAATAAAACAATCACCAACACGATTTATTAAAACAGTAAGTATACCGGCAGCTAAAGATTTACTATTCTGGTAATAAATAACAAGACAAAAAGACACCAAACCCAACCCATCTCAACCCAACAATAAAGAAACCAATCTAGGAATAAAAATCAATAAATTTATAGATAAAACAAACAACATCACCGTTAAACTAAAACGAAACAACTTAATGTCACCTTTTATATAAGAAATAGTAAAAACCATTACACACCCAGAAATAAAACAAACTAACCCCCTAAATCTACAACTTATCCAATCAATAGCCAAATCAAAATCCACACCTCTACTTATACAACTTATCAACTCCCACCTAAATAATAAACAAAAATTATTTATACACAAATAAACTAATATAATAAACATTAAAAAAAACCATCTAAACAAACCAACTCTAAAACACAACTCAACACTAACTATCTGAAACATAGTAAGGTAAAAAAATTTATCTACAAACCCACAATTTGTTATTTTTATGTTAAACTAACCTCACTAAAACAAAAAAATTTTATTCAAATAACCCACATTCAAAATAAAAAATAATATAGGATAAAAATGTAATAATAATAATAAATACTCTCTACACACATTAACAAATCCACTATTTATAAAATTTATAACTTCTCCATGCTGAGTATTAACAAAAATAATTAAATTATACAAACCCCCTAAAAAAACCATTACCAAAATAATAATAATAAACCAACTCCTATAAATATATAAAGAACAAAATAATATAATCTCCCTAACTAAATTCACAAAAGGGGGTGCCCCCATATTAGAAATACAAAACAAAAATCACCACAGACACATAACAGAATTTACATTAACTATACCCCCACAAAGAAACAAACTACGACTTTTTAATTTCTCATACATTAAGTTAGCTAAACAAAACAAACCAGAAGAACAAAAACCATGAGAGATTATTATTAATATTGCACCCTCTCACCCCCACATAAACTTACTTAAACTCCCAGCCAATATTAAACCCATATGCCCGACAGAAGAATAAGCAATCAAAGACTTAATATCCCTTTGACCTACACAAATAATAGCAGTCAAAACACCCCCTCACAAACAAATAATAATAAAAATCTTTCTAAAAACAACCTCATTTAAAAAAAAGACACTTAACATACGTAAAATCCCATAACCCCCTAACTTTAATAAAACACCCGCTAAAATTATAGACCCTGCAATAGGAGCCTCTACATGAGCCTTAGGCAATCACAAATGCACAGAAAATATAGGCAACTTAACCAAAAATGCTCCTATAACACCAAAAAACCATAGAATATTCACACTATACAATAGCCCTAAAAAATTTAAATGATAAATTAATAACATATTAAAAGAACAATAAAAATTCCCTAATATAATTAACCTTACCAATAAAGGCAATGAAGCTCTAATAGTATACAACATTATATATATCCCTGCCTGTAACCGCTCCGGCTGATAACCCCAGCCAATAATTAACAACAATGTAGGAACTAAAGAGACCTCAAAAAAAATGTAAAAATATATAATATTAACACTCAAAAAATATAAAACCACAACTAAACACAAAAACAAAACTAAAATAGAAAACCCCTTTCTTTTATTATTTATATACTTTACTGAATAATTTCTTGCTAACAATATTAAACCCCTAATTCACAAAGTCAATACAACTAGCATACCTCTTATCCCATCACAACATAAGTATCTACTAAATATAATACCCCAAACATCTACACTTAAATACTTCAAACACATAAAAACTATAATTATTGTAAACCAAAAACGAATTTCCCAAATTATAAAATTCATTAAAAATATTAATCTCATTATACTCAAAACCAAACCTACAATTTATATAAATTTAAAGAACTAACGTAATCATTACCATGAACACGAATTATTCTAACCAAAAGAGATAACCCTAAACTAGCTTCACATACACCAAAAACAACAATAACCATCATAAGACTACAATCATTACTATATAACCCTCAAGTTAATAAAAAAGAAAAAATAATACCCAATGTTAAAATCTCAAATCTCAATAAAATATTTAAAATATGTTTCCATTGAAATAATAAAACCAAAAATCCACTAATATAAATAAAAACCCTTAACATTAACTCTCCTCTTATAGTCATACCTGTTATAATAGTTTAAATATAAAACTTTGGTCTTGTAAACCAAAAATAGATTATATCTTTATAACTAAGTTTTTAAGTGAATCGAACACTTATCAAAAGTTTTCAAAACTTCATGACCCCAGTAAAAACCTAATATTCTAAAATATTTAATCATATCAAATCAATAAAAGGACGAAACAAAAAAACACTAAATCAAAATACACTTAAAACACGACCAATAAACTCATAAGGATACTCTACAGGACACCCACCAATCCAAGTTAATAAAAAAAAACAACCAACCATAAACCAAAAATTAATCTGCATAAAAATATTATATATACACCCACGACACCCCCTCACATGAAATAAAGGTAAAAAAAACAAAACACAAATAGATATTACCAACCTAATAACACCACCAAGTTTCCTAGGAATAGAACGCAAAATAGCATAAGCAAACAAAAAATATCACTCAGGTTTAATATGTAAAGGAGTAACTAAAGGATTAGCTGGAATAAAATTTTCAGAGTCCCCTAAAATATTAGGAAATAATATTCTAACCTCAATTAACAATAGCATTATAACAAAAAACCCAAATAAATCTTTATAAGTATAGTATTGATGAAAAGGAATTTTATCTAAATCCCTATTAATTCCTAAAGGGTTATTTCTCCCACTTTGATGCAAAAACAATAAATGTAAACCCACCACAGCAAGTAATACAAAAGGTAAAAGAAAATGAAAACAAAAAAATCGACTAAGAGTGGCATTATCAACAGAAAACCCTCCTCAAATCCAATATACAATTATTTCACCTATATAAGGAATAGCCGACACTAAATTAGTAATAACAGTAGCCCCCCAAAAAGACATCTGCCCCCAAGGCAAAACATAACCTACAAAAGCAGTCCCTATCACTAAAAACAACAAAATTACCCCAATATTTCAAGTCTCAACTATAGTGTAAGAACCATAGTAAATACCACGAGCAACATGAAAATACAAACAAATAAAAAAAAAAGAAGCACCATTAGCATGGATATAACGCAAAACCCACCCATAATTAACATCACGTATAATATGTACAACAGAATCAAAAGCCATTTCAACACACGAAGTATAATGTATAGCCAAAAACAACCCACTAGCAATCTGAACCACTAAACACAACCCCAGTAAAGAACCAAAATTTCACCAAGCAGACAAATTAACAGGAGCTGGCAAGTCTACAAGAGCGCCATTCACAATCTTCAAAATAGGATGATTTTTTCGTAAAGAACTAAGCATATTTATCTTACTTAAACTTAAATACTCGTAAAGGCCCCTCACAATAATAACAAATTTTTACAACTCTAATTAACAAAAATAACAAAACAACACCTAACAACAAATAACATATAAAATTATCATACATTATAATTATTCTACTACCACATAAACTCATAGAACTATACTCAAATAAAGAAAATCTCTTAATATCAATTCTAATAAACTCTTTTCTCACCAAAAAATTTATAAATAAAAAACCAAAAAAGATTATAATTATATATATAAAAACCTTACTAGAAACAAAAATAAGATTAGGAACCAACCTAATAACATATATAAATATAACTAATAAACCACCGATATAAACTAAAAAAAGTAAATAACCATATCAAGAAAAAGTAATTATCCCTAACAAACCTCTAATAAATAAAGTTAATAATATTAAAATAAAACCAAGACTAAGAGGTTGAATCACCATTAAACAAACACTACTTAAAGAAAATCCCAAAGAAACTATAAACAATAAACTCATTTCAAAAGATAAGTACTAAACTCAATTACTAACTTCCAATGTTAACATTTTTATTAAATTATCTTTTGTTAATTCAGTATATAAATATAAACAACCAAAAAAACTAAAATTCTCAACACAACAGGTAAATAACTCTTCCAAATTAAATATATTAATAAATCATAACGATACCGAGGATAACTTGCACGGACTCAAATAAATATTCATGACACAAATCTAATAAAAACACACAAACCCACCCCATAAAAACTAACAAAAACAATACCCCCAAAAAATAAACTAACCACCAATACCCTTATAAACAAAATATTCCTATACTCAGCTATAAATAATACTGCAAATCCCACTCCCCCATACTCGACATTAAATCCAGAAACTAGCTCAGATTCCCCTTCAGCAAAATCGAAAGGAGCCCGATGAGTCTCAGCAACACAAGAAACAAACCATATAAGCATCATAAAAAAATTAACAAAAAAAACCCAAACAAAAAACTGATATTTTATAACAACTCTTAACCTCATCCTTCCCACTAACAATAAACAACTTAATAAAATTAATGATATACTAACTTCATAAGAAATCCTCTGAGCAACAGCCCGCACAGACCCCAATAAAGCATATTTAGAATTAGAAAACCAACCAGCCCCTATAACACTATACACCCCCAACCTAGAAACACACAAAAACAACAATAAACTCAATCCCCCTATTCCACAAACAAAATAATTATTATATAAAATTCACAAAACAAGCCCTAAAAAAAGACTTATAAAAGGACAAATTAAAAAAGGAAAAACGTTAACTAAAGTGGGTTTAACCAACTCTTTACTAAACAATTTAACCGCATCAGCCAACGGTTGAGGTAAGCCTATCAACCCTACTTTATTAGGACCCTTACGAAGCTGAAAATATCCCAAACCTTTACGCTCTAATAAAGTAAAAAAAGCAACAGCCAAAAGTGCACAAACAAAAGAAACAACACTAGACAACAGCTCAATCAACATTATTAAGAAGAACCAACAATAAATTCTCTAATAGGACCTTAAAACCTATGCACTGATCTGCCATCTCAATTATATTTACAAAGTAAGATTTAACATCTTATAAAATAAACCTAAATTATTCACATTATTCTGCCAACTATGTATTATAATAATAAAATTTTTAGCTTTCTTTGGTCCTTTCGTACTAAAAGAAGCAATAAACATTTTAAAAGATAGAAACCAACCTGGCTCACGCCGGTCTGAACTCAGATCATGTAAAGTTTTAAAAATCGAACAGATTCACCTAACAAAGCTTCTTCACCTTGTGGTTACCTTAATCCAACATCGAGGTCGCAATCCCATTTTTCAATAAGAACTCTCTAAATAGATTACGCTGTTATCCCTATGGTAACTATAATAAAAGCAATAATTTATTGGTTACTTAATCAAATAATATTAACCCTAAGGAAGTTACAAAACTTATTCCTTAATCACCCCAATTAAAATTTATATATCACTGTAAAAATAAATACTTACAATAATAATAAAATTATAAGCTCAATAGGGTCTTCTCGTCCCTTTAAAAAATTAAAGCTTTTTCACTATAAAATTAAATTCTAAAAAATAAGATAGAGACAGATTAACCTTCGTCAAACCATTCATTCTAGCCTCAAATTATAAGGCAAATTATTATGCTACCTTAGTACAGTTAAAATACCGCAGCTGTTAAAAATAACCATTCACCGAGCAGGCCCAACTCTTTATTTATTTACAACAAAGAGAGATGTTTTTGATAAACAGGCGAGATTAATATTTGCCGAATTCCTTTACCTTAATTAATTATATTTATAAACATAAACTATTCACTACTTCACATTTAGTAAACATCATTACTTCTCAACAATACTCATATTAACATTATACTTATTTATAACTAATTTTTAAAAATTTATTAACTAATAAACTGAATATTAAACAACCATAAAACAATTTAAACTACTTTTAAAGTAAAACATTCTTAATTCTACTTAAATTATTAAAATAATATATAACAATTCTAACTCACTTATATGAAGCTTATCCCCCATATAATAAACTAATACCAAAATAGATACAACACTACATTAATACTACAATACTTAAACATCTTAATCAATAAACTAGCTATCATGAAAAACGATAAACATATCACTACCACTTAATAATCAATATATAACTATACAACGTTAACACACTAACCTATTAAGTAAATCCTTTCACTTCGAGACACTGTAATAAACACAAAAAATCATTAACCCATTATACAAAAGGTACGAAAATAAACTTCTACTAAACAATAATTAAAACATATATTTTCCTTTACAGTACTCCAAAAACATTTATTCTATACCACTAATACTCAAAAAAAAAACAATTTAACATAATTAACCTTTAAAATATTTCACTTAAAATATTATTTCTAAACTAATAATAAACAATTAATCTCCTCCTCAACAAATAACTGAGCTATACACCTATTAAATCCAATAATTACGCATAATAAAGAAATATATTAACTATTTATTTTCGGGGTATGAACCCAACAGCTTAAATTAGCTTACTTTATTTATATAAGTAAATTTACGAGAGAGTACTTACCCATTCATAGACTTACAATCTACCGACTTATTAATCGTCCACCTCATAACAAGATTTAAACAAAACATTTATTAAAGACCTTGAAAGCCTTCAGTTTATTTAACTTAAAATCTTTAAACATACTTTATTTAATCTATTAAACCAATTGTTTGGAAAACAACCATACTCATTATACTAATAAAATTCAAAGCTATTCTTAACACTATTTTAATAATTAATGCCCTAAAAGATTGAAAATCTAATGTGCTCAGCTACACTATAAGAACT